GTCTAAAACAACAGAAAGAAGAGCAAAAGATACATAAATAGAATGAGAAAAACCAAGTTTCTTGAGAATATCTGAACCACTATCCACAGAGAGTCTGGTTTATAATATTACCGTAACATCTGGCATATGATAAGATTTGATTGGATAAAACTGCTGGATGAAAGAGGGTATGAAATAGAACCTCGTGTTCCATATGATGATCCTCATTTGGAGAAATAGAAGAATGAGTATCACCACTCTTAGTATGCCGCTTTTGGTTTCCTTCCAAAAGAATATCACCTTCTCTCTAACAGTAATGAGTTGGAAGATCTCCTATGCTCTTAATAGAGCACTCATAGTAGAGAAAGACCGGCCATGATGGGATCTATATTTCAGGAGAGTATCAACGGGTTATGCTTTTTTCCCTAAAGGGTGATTCAATTGTAGGGGGTATTTTGTCTCAACATCTAAATGATTCGTTCCCATTCCATCGTATACGGTTTTCTATCAGTCGTGTTTTTCATTCACGAGGAGACGAACTCAAATTGCCCATGATTACGGTTAACTTAGCACCGAGGAAGCTGCCTATGATCTTCTATTTAAGCAAACGGGAAAAAACTAAAAACAAACAAAACAGCCTTCTATGTGCTATAGGCGTGGTTCCTTCGAATTAAAAAGCTGTTCCTCTTTTCGAAGATCGAGGAGTGAAACCTAGTGGGTTGTTTGGTCCGAAGATTTTGAGTAGGTTGGTGTTCCGCTACGCCCCTTCTGCGACTTTCTTTCCTTGCGGCTGAACGGGGGTGAAATGAAAGAAGGGCTTGTTTGCATCAAATCGGTTGCACCTTCTTTTCTTCAGGAATAAAAAAAGGGCTTAATTGGATTTGAAGAAAAGAATAGGGTTTCAATCAGAAAGAATAAGCAGAGCGTCAAGCAAAGATCGACACGGGACTGAAATGAAAGCTGAAAGCAACAAGTGAATCAAAAGAGGAAGAGGCATAGAGAAAGAGAATCTCCTGCTTCGGAATTGAACTGCACATTCTAGTAAAGATAGACACGAGCATAGGCTATTACTGTTGCTGTTGGAGAATCCCCGGCTATTGAATCTAGGACTGATTGCCCATTTCCAAAACCAGAAGGAGCCGCAAGAATAGGTTTTGCAAGTGAAACAGAATACACTTAGCTACGGGCTTGGTTTGACTTGACATATTTCTGATTTTAGGGCTATGTTGAAGTTTTGATATAAGCAGAGTCCGGCGGATCACACCCTTTTTATTCGTCATTTAAATGGTAAAGTTACAGCCCTCATTGTATATGTTGATGATATTATTTTGACTGGAAATGAGACTCAGGAAAGATTTTGAGATAAAAGAGTTGGAAACCCTATATACTTTCTTGGAATTGAGGTAGCCAGATCAGAAAGAGGTCTTTTTACCAAAGAAAATATGTTCTAGATCTTCTTAAAGAAACCGGGATGTTGGGATGCAAGCCTGCTGAGACTTCTCTCCTATTGATCAAAATAAAAATCTCGGAGGAACCTCAGAGGGAAATTCTATTGATATAGAGTGTTGGTAAGCTTATCTACCTTTCATACACACGCCCTTAGATTGCCTATGCTGTGAGTGTAGTTAGCCAATTTATGCATCTCGATCTCCCCATCTAGAAGCAGTTTTTCGCATTTGAATCTATTTTCCGGAAATCCATTTTCTAATGCTAGGACATTTTTTGGTAAAAGCATACACAGATGCTGATTGGGCTGGTTCTTTTGATGATAGGAGGTCGACCTATGGCTACTGTACCTTTTTTTAGGTAACCTAGTCAATTTGAGGAGTAAGAAAGAATCGGTGGTTTCTAGGTCAAGTGCAGAGGAAGAATTTAGAGCTATGGCTCATGGGGTTTGTGAATTATTATGATTACATATTATGTTAAAGGAATGGGGTTTTAACCTATGAGACTCATAAGAATAGAATAAGCAAGCCACTTTTTTTATAGGAGTAGTGGTAGTGGTGTTTAGGAGTTTGAGCTCTTACTTTTCGTAGTAGTAATAGCTGGTCTAGTCTATTGGCGAAAGGAAGGAACCCGACACCGCTGCTTTTGCCTGATTGTCTGAAGTGAAGTAGCCGCTTAGCTTTCATTTGACACTGAACCGCTGTTGCTGACTACCGGGATGTAACCGCTGCCCTCGGTCCTAACAGCTTTTTTACCCCTTAGATGAAAAAGAAAAAGGTCGGACCTTACGCTATTCTATTCCTTTCTCACGTCAGAAATTGCGGTCCGGGTAAAGCTACTACCCTTAATACACCTTCGGGAGACTACGGGGTCAAGATGAAACTCTTTCTTTTACACCTGCCTCTTTTAACTGCATTCCTTTAGTCCACTTTCTTATTAGAAATAGGAATTAGAGTAAGATTTACTTATTAAGAGCTTACCTAAGCCTAACCTAAGGCTTTTCTTAGACGAAAGGGTGGGCGCCGAGTGGCCGGATGGACCTTCACTTCAAACTTGAGTTTTAAGCCTTTGAGCGAGAGCTAAATCCTTTTCGTGGAAAGAACTAGTCCTAACCCCTCCCTATAGGTATAGGAAGACCGTGACTCTATCGTGAACTCGGATGGAAAAATAAATGGCATACCTTTGCTTTCATCAAGTCCGAGTCAAGAAGCAGAAAGCAACTTCCGTTCACTAATAATGTATGTCACTCGTGCTATCTATAATTCAGATGTTTTGATTTGACTACTCCTTACTCCTTTTCTAGCTGGATTTCTATTATGGCACAAGTCCCATTACTTGTTTTCAGAGATTCAAGATAATGGTGTTAAAGTCTATTTTAGCGATCGATCAAAGCGGTCTGATTCATGAGGATACTTTCTTTCCAATTAATTTACCAACTTTCTTATTCGTCAGGGAATGACTCGGAAACGCTCATATGCTTACCCACCTCAGCGGCAAGCATGGACATCTTATAGAAGCTGCCCGAGTCATGCTGGGCCCCTCGCACTTTTTTGGAAAAACGTATTAGTAGCTTATATGCCTGGGGAATATTACAATTATGAAGATGCAGTACTCATTAGCGAGCGTTTGGTATATGAATATCTTTCTACTTTTTTCACATACGGAATATGAGATTAAGACTCATGTGAGAAGTCAAGGCCCGGAAAGGATCACTAAGGAAAGAGCCCTTCCTTAGGTTCCCTCGTCTTGTAGTTACATGGTATGGCTAACGCTCCTTATAGGACAGATCCGCTTTCCAGGGCAGGTGGTTAGCGAACATCGCCTTTCTCATCTAGGACTTAGACCTGTACACCCGCACCTTCTTCTTACGTGAAGGTATGTCATGCCCGCCCTAACTCATATCTTCCTTCCTCTGGTACATTGGTACACTTGCAAAGTACTCCTATCCGCTTGTCTAGAGTCTTTCTCCGACCTTTGAAGTTGAACATCAATCTATTGCTCGGCTTGCGGAAAGCCCTTTTGGACAATCTGTCTTATCCCACATTGGCAAAAAGCAATCTACGGAGTGAGGGATTTCAATCTTACTGACGGCACGAAGGAGAGGGTTAGATAGTGGGCATTCACTGCTCACGAAAGAGAGGGAGACACTGACGCCCGAGACTGGAAGGAAGCAGAGATTGGACGACGATACCGACCGAACAAAGGGACTACAGGACTAAGGGGTTTATTGGACTGTATAAGGTATACCGTTGCCAGAAGCAGTAGACTGTATACCCACTGAGCTGACCGAGCGCATTGAGAGAAAGAAGAGAATTAAGGAAAGCATGAAAGAAGTAGAGCGTGAAGTAAAGTGTACTACAGGGAAGGGGGATCGGAATGGGAACCCCGGGATAGAGCTCCGGTCCTTCAGGGAGAGCATGAAAAGTCAGAGGGACTGAAAGAAGATATAAGGCAGATAGAGTGGTGGACTTCTTTGACTTCCATTTCCAATTAATGCCGGACCTTTATTAAAGCATAGCCTTTCAAAAAGCTTTTTTATTACCGCATACGAATCATCCGACACAGACACAAGGCCAAAGAAGCAGATGTGAGCCTATGACCGTCCCCTTTATAAAGCTGAGTATCTAGCTGATTTCTTGTTAGAAAATGGGGACAGAATCGTCGAAGAGACACTTAAGCACCTCACCTGCCAAAGCAAAAGTGTATATCCGAATCAACTCATTTTAGGGCAAATAAATTGAACCATTTTTAATGCAGTCTCCCCAAGGCTTTTTGAATATGGTGTTTTTACGACCTGTCAATCGCCTTCTACTTAGAGCAGCAGTTGGCAAGCTTTGAGCATAGCATTGAGCAAGAAAGACCCTGTCTTCAAAGGAAATTCCGACTATATAGGAAGCGATCTCATCTCCCTCATTCAAGGGTGGGATCATAAGAAGCTTCTTTATGACCTGCCGATCAAAGCTCCTTTAAGAGACCAACTCTTTAAAGATAGAATCTTTATTGTCTTACAAGCTGAAGCTATGAATATAAACTTCTTCGAGAGGGGCGTATTTACACGAAATTCTATATCTGCTATCGCAACACTGCCGAAAGCCATCCCGATACGCTGTCTAAAAGAAAGACGGTTTGTGTACGGATTTGCTGCTAATTGAAATGATCGGCCAGCGGACTAAGACTCAGACTAATGAATAGATTAGCACTGCTAGGGTAGGAAGAGTCAACTCTTATGTTGCAGGGTTCCCCCAACCAGTAAGAAGCACTCAACTTAACCGCAGGAGTTCCTGGCTGGCCTGTCTCGATCTGCTGCTGTAAGACGAATCCCTTTCTCATTCTCGTGTCTTCCTGTCTCGCTTCTTGGTACTGGCCTGGCAATGTATTCAATCAGTTACCTGACAGGCAGCTTATTGATTGTTTCCTGTCCGATTCCCCGCTCCGGAACCTGTAACTCTATCTTATCGGAAACTGCACAGGATAAGCTATGGGATCTATTGCAAGCTAGGCCCACTCAAACTTCCTTTTCTCGATCACCCGGACGGGCTTTTTACATGCTCTTAAGTGATTGGTTGCTCTTTCTCCGATCTTGACTAAAGAGTGAAAATGCCATAACAGAAGTCCACAGGTCCGGTCACAAGTCCAGCGGTTAAGGCGGTTATGCAGTCATTGGAAGATCGGGTTAGGTAAGATCCTTGTCGAAGGGCATAGCAATGAAGCAGATCTTTCATTGTAGTAAGGATTAGAGCGCGGGCGTCTACTCAAGGATGGGACTCCATATTCTTCGAAAAGCGAGCACGGGACTCAACGCTTTAGAAAGGCCTGGTGGTCTATAAGATCGCGGCTGCTTTTAGGAGCCTCGGTGATCCCACTTTCACTGAGACAGAGAAGCCGATAAAAAGAAAGAAAAAAATGGAATAGGGATTCTATCCTTATCCTTATATAGATTCAAGAAGCGAAAGCTTCCTGCTAGGGATCCATACATAGCCATGGGGCCTTGAGAAGACCGACTTCTACGCAAAGCCTAACTACTTTGGAGCGTGAGACACGTAGGAGTTAGTTCTATTCGCTTGGGATTCTCAAAGGTCTTTTGTGTGTTCCCAGATTCGATCTTTTGGACTAGAAAGGAGCAGGTGAATCAGTCACGGTTCTTGCTCTGGTCTCGGGCGAGGGAAGCGAAGGATAAGGCGAGAGTGAAACGAAGTAGTTCATTGTCAACCACTTCCTGGAACTAGATAGCCATAAATAGGCATGCAGGCAGGCTTAAGCTCTAGTTTTTCCTCTTATGCCATGGCAGTTTACTCACTTTGGACGAAAGACAGATCTCATATAGATATTCTATAGAAATATCCTATATATCTCCAGCCGGATGAAATGAATCAGATGGGATCTCACTAGCCGAATGAAACTCATTGCATCATCAGCAGCACCGACGAAGAAGTGGTTGAATCCCTCTCTATGGATTCCATCAGTGTTCATTTATGGGGAGAAGCGAGTCAGCCTGAAAAGGAAACCCCTAAATCTGAAGAGGGCGATAGGATCAATCAGCATTCCATTTTTCATTTCAAAAGCGGAAGGGTAGACGTGAGTTGAGGATTTGATCGATGCAATTGAGTCTGGAGTCTTCTTTACAGTTTTGTAAATCAATTCTCTTGTTTGGTTTTGTTCATGCTTGGTGCCGGGTTGGATGCAGCACCACCTCTTTAAGTCTCCCCTCTTTGCGGTGTGTGCGATACCAAGATTCAATCTTCCCACTTTTCTCTCTATCTAGCTGTGAGCCAGGTTTTGAAATATCTGGTTCGAAAGGACCAGGAAGGGGGCTAAGTAAACATCTTGAAAAGAAGGAATGAAGGGCAAAGAAATGCTCTAGTCAAGCTCAATCTCTCCTAAGCCGGGACGGAGTGAGGAAAGCGAGTCAGGTCAAGTATATCGATAGGTTTGTTTGAAATCTGACCTGTGGGTTGAGCCAGATAAGGTTCAATGAAATTGACTTGAAACAGTGTGTGTATCTACCGTCATTTAGAATGTAACGAATATAGTAAGTTCAGGTAAAATCCTGGACGTCACTCTTATAGGATAGTCGTTCGATAAGTTCAATCCTGGAGATTGAAGATGGAAGCTTGCTCGTACGTCACTCTTATAGGAAGTTCAGGAGAAACTGCTTGTTATAGGATAGCGAGCCACGAAATTGATCATCTCAGGCCACGTGATAAGCTAATCAACTCATTTGTGAACGAGAAATGGGTTCCGTATCGATAGTGGAAGGTTCTTTCTTTAGGAAGGAGATGGGCTTTCTTTTCTAGTCAGGGTAGCCCTCTTATGCTTGCACGGATTAGTGCATCTTTCCGTTCAGTGGGGCTTTCAAGCCCTGCCCGTGTGCTTTACCCGTAGGTCAATGAAATGTTCATTCTTAGCTTTCTTCTACGCCCTGGAATTCACTTCTAATAGAGTGAATATTCTAGTAGCTCACTTCCTGGAGTGAGGAGTGAATTAGCTCATGAAGAATGAGGAGTAGCGATTTTAGCTCATCTCGATTGGAGTGAGGAGTTCATGATCAAGTGAAAATCGAACGGGCCGTTTGTTAGAAGTCTCAGGCTAAGTCCGAAAGTGGCGAGATAGCTCAAGTAGAAAGAATAGAGAGTACGGTTTAGTCAAGCTCATGAACTATTTAATCCGATTCACAATCCATTCCAATCTAAGTTCTGTGGGCTAGTGAGCCAGTTTAGGTTCGAAGACAGGTAACTCAATCTCCGTAGTGGAATAGGAGGTTGCTTGCATACTTTGTTCAGACAGCACAGAATCAGAAGGGCACTGAATCAGAATCTAAGTCTTTATCCTCCACTCCAAACCTGCCAATCCGATCAAAAACAAGCCGGGGTTGGGGATTTTTATCACATTGAGATGCTGCCTTAGGAAGAGAAATCCGAAAACAAGCGGTAAAACGCAAAAAGGCCGATTTGAGATCCCATCTACGAGCGGAAATGGACTTGCAGCCGGGAAAATGAAAGTGGAGATTGAACGCTAGAGGGCGAAGATAGGAAGCCACTTCTACTCAAGCACGGGGATTCGTTTAGTGGGAAGAAG